ATTCACGATGTTCAGCAGCTTTTCAATGGCTTCTCTTGCATTACCGGGTATGAGTGGTTTTGTTGCAGAATTGATAGTTTTTTTTGGAATCATTACCAGCCAAAAATATCTTTTAATATCAAAATTAGGAATTACTTTTGTAATGGCAATTGGGATGATATTAACTCCTATTTATTCATTATCTATGTTACGCCAGATGTTCTATGGATACAAGCTATTTAATGCTCCAAACTCTTATGTTTTTGATTCTGGACCGCGAGAGTTATTTGTTTCGATCGCTATCTTTATACCTGTAATAGGTATTGGTATGTACCCCGATTTTGTTCTTTCCCTATCAGTTGACAAGGTCGAGGTTCTTTTATCTAATTTTGTTTATAGATAGTTTTCCTAAAAAAATTATAGGATTTGGATAATTAAAAAAAGAAGTCTTTTTCCTCTCTTAAGTTAAAAAATAAAATTCACCCAATATGTTTGATCTTTGTGAGAACCGTGCGAATCCCCGCACTACTGGATTCGCACGGTTCTCACTGGTTCATATAAAGTTTTTTTATATACAAACAACATATTCTATTTCTATTTATATGTTAAAATTCGCAAGAACCTTTCTTGAATTCAATTAGATGTTAACGTAAATGAACCATAACTATGTAGCCCTATTCCTAATAGATTGACCCCAAAATAGCATATCCAAATTATAAGAAAGCCCGTAGACGCCACAATTGCGGAAATTTCAACCTGTAAATTTTTATTGGTTCTAGTATGTAAATAAACCGCAAATACGATCCAAGTAATAAACGCCCAAGTTTCCTTTGGGTCCCAATTCCAATAGGACCCCCATGCTTCATTAGCCCATACTGCTCCTGAAAGAATACCTATAGTTAAAAAGAGAAAACCTAGACTAATCACACGATAACTCCAATAATCCAACTGGTGAATCAATTGGGACCTGTAATAATTGTTAGCAGAAAAAAAAGAAGCATTTCCTAAAAAATTGTTTCTTTCATTTATGTATTGTATTTCACCAAAAGAAAGTTCCTCGTTTAGTTTTAATAAAAAAGTATTCCTCTTACAAAAAAAATTTATGTTTTTTCGAAATGTAAGGACCAGAAGTGCTACTGATAATAATGATCCACATAAAAGAGCTGCATAGCCCAATATCATCATACTTACGTGCATTATTAACCACTCGGATTGGAGAGCGGGTACTAATATTGCGGATTGATGTATTTCAGTTAAAAGACCCGAAGTAGCAAAGCCTTGGGTAAAAATAACACTTGACACAGTTATTGTGCTTAAATGGCTTTTTTTTTTTTTGAAATATGGAACTATCTGAATAACTGATAAACTCCAAGAAAGAAAGATTAATGATTCATATAAATCACTTAGTGGGAAATGCCCCGAATAAATCCAACGAGTGACTAATAATACGGTTATACATAAAAAAGTAGCTATCATTCCCTTTTCTGACGAATCATTTAGTTTTATGATTTCATCGATTAATAAAGTTATCAAATGAATTGTAATTACAACGGAAACGATCGAAAAGGAAATATGAGTTAATATATGCTCTAAAGTTGAAAATATCATAAAAATTTTAAAAAGGAGGAATCCTGAAATATAAATCAGGAGTTGAATTCATTCTAGAATTTATAATATATTGTATCTATTTTCGAAGAGAAGGTCTGCCGCCACTCGGACTCGAACCGAGATGCTCTCGCACTGCTTCCTAAGAGCAGCGTGTCTACCGATTTCACCATAGCGGCTTGTTCGAATTCATAATAGCCTATTCATAGTCAATCGTCGAGATTTAAGGAGTCAACTAAATGAAATCTTTTTAGTCAAAATGAAAATGGATGAATAAAACTTTGTTCAAATACAAATTCGAAGGTTCATTATTCATTATTATGGGGTATGGGTTTTATTTACCTTAGTGCTTTGGTGTAGTTTATGCTCTTCTATAATTCAATAGAATCGAACTATTGAAACTATAAACTTCAACCCTCTAGTTATTGATAGAACTATAAAAAATTTCTTTATTCTTTTTCATAAAAGATTTATCATTTATATTATTTCCTAAAAGTTAAAAAATGTATTTTACCAATGAACAAAAAATAAGACCCCTTTTTTATTATTTATTTATTTATTACTCAAAACTTGCACATTAATTCGGACAAAAAATTTTCAAAATAAATGAATAAATTAATTTCAACGATGTATTAATTTTAACTAAAGATCTCTTTTTTACCCTTCTTCAATATATATTTTCAATATATATTCTTCAATTTATATATATATATTCATATTTATAATTTATATTTCTATATATATATATAATATATAGAATATATAATATATAGAAAAACGTCGATTATTGTAATTGTGACAAACAGGTTGATGGGGAAAAAAGACTCCCCCATCTCCCAAACAAGAAGATATACTAACAAGGGCTCAAGTTTTGTATCTTGTCTTTATTCTTTTTTCAAAAGCTTTTTATAATTTACTAACCCCTAAACCGAAGAATTATTATTATACATATCCTAGCGAGTTCTAGTTCATATTGATTAGCCACAAACAATATTTGTTGATTTCCTATTAAGAATGAAATGGGCCTATTTTTCTATTCGGATTATTCCAATGTTTTATTTTATGACTTTTTTTGTCGCACAAAAAAACTTTTTGAGTTTCCGGTAGAAAGAGATTTACCTAATGACAACGCTTTTAAGGCTGCCCAATATCCCTTCCCTTTCCAAATATTTTTACGAATACGCTTTTTTGATATAGAAGTACGTTTTTTTGGAACTGCCATTTAAAAATTAAGAGGTTACTCGTTGTTATAGTTGGATGTGAAAGACATCTATTGGTCAAAACGAATATATTCATTATCTAGTTATTTTCTAGAGAATAATTAGATAATATAATATATATATTATCTAGAATCTAGAGAAAACAAAAAAAAATATATATATAGATATAGATAAAAAATGTGCGAAAATAGTACAAAATCTTACTATAAAAATATAATTAAATTTTTTTTCTACATAAAATAGACCGAAGGATTTAAGAACCCTTTAAGAACCCATTGCCTAATGAAAACTTTAATTTTTTCTATTAATTGGTCAAACTTGAGTAAAGAATACTTCGAAATTCCATTTTAAAATTCGAATCAAACTAGCAATTAAAGTAATGAATCTGTTAAAAGATACACGTTTTGTTAAAAAAATCTTCGTTATTTTTTTTATTAAATTTGATTTTATTTTACCCCCTTTTGATAATTACCCCCTTTTTTGATAAATATAAATGATAAATATAAAAATAAATCTTATAGAAAATATAAAATGTTAGATATTATAGCGTTTCCTATAAATGTTTTTTTATTGAAACGGAAACTAATCAATCAGTTTCATACTGAAACTAGTTAATGATTTGGAACAAACTGACTAAAAAGCGAGATTTGTACAAAAATTGTACCTTAGTTAATCCTATGATTCATATCAGATTTCTTTTTAGTGTAATTTTTTATCATTACTTTATGAATATAAAGTGATTTAATAATAATGAAATTTTGTATTTTCGTTATTTTAAGAAAAATCTTAGTTAATAACTAAATTCGCTTTTTATGAGCAAGTAGGTCATATCATTTGCCCAATTGTAACTTCTTTATTTTAATATTTTAATATTTAATTTGGAAAGACCCAGATAATATATAAATAATATATAAAATTCGAAAAATATATAATAATATATAAAATTCGAAAAATATCTTTAAGTTAGTATTAAGTTAGTACATCTCTTGATTTTTTTATTGACCCCTTTTGTTTTGAAATTGAAAGGGGGTAGGATCCGGTAAATCGGAAACAATCAATTAAGAATAAAAAACTTTTTTATGGAACAGACATATCAATATTCGTGGATAATACCTTTCCTTCCACTTCCAGTTCCTATGTTAATAGGGGCGGGACTTCTTCTTTTTCCGTCGGCAACAAAAAGTCTTCGCCGTATGTGGGCTTTTAAAAGTGTTTTTTTGTTAAGTATAGTCATGATTTTTTCGATCAATCTGTTTATTCAGCAAATAAATGGCAGTTATATCTATCAATATGTATGGTCTTGGATCATTAATAATGATTTTTCTTTAGAATTCGGTTACTTGATCGACCCGCTTACTTCTATTATGTCAATATTAATCACTACTATTGGAATTATGGTTCTTATTTATAGTGATAATTATATGTCGTATGATCAAGGATATTTGAGATTTTTTGCTTATATGAGTTTTTTCAGTACTTCTATGTTAGGATTAGTTACTAGTTCTAATTTGATACAAATTTATATTTTTTGGGAATTGGTAGGAATGTGTTCATATCTATTAATAGGGTTTTGGTTCACACGGCCTGTTGCTGCAAATGCTTGCCAAAAGGCATTTGTAACTAATCGTGTTGGGGATTTTGGTTTATTATTAGGAATTTTAGGTTTTTATTGGATAACAGGGAGTTTCGAATTTCGAGATTTATTCAAAATATTCAATAACTTGATTTCTAATAATCAAAATGAAGTCAATTTTTTATTTGTTACTTTCTGTGCCGTTCTATTATTTTCCGGTGCGGTTGCTAAATCTGCACAATTTCCCCTTCATGTATGGTTACCGGATGCCATGGAGGGTCCTACTCCTATTTCGGCTCTTATACATGCTGCTACTATGGTAGCTGCGGGCATTTTTCTTGTAGCTCGGCTTATTCCTCTTTTCATAGTCATCCCTCACATAATGAATTTCATCTCTTTGGTAGGAGTAATAACAATATTATTCGGGGCTACTTTTGCCCTTGCTCAAAAAGACATTAAGAGAGGTTTAGCCTATTCCACAATGTCTCAATTGGGTTATATGATGTTAGCTCTAGGTATGGGGTCTTATCGAAGTGCTTTATTTCATTTGATTACTCATGCTTATTCGAAAGCATTATTATTTTTAGGATCCGGATCCGTTATTCATTCAATGGAAACTCTTG